CGCGGATAAATATTAATTTTATTGATAAGACCTTTTCAATTGTGGCCAATATCTTATTACGAATAACTCCGACAACTTCAGGAGAAAAAGAGGCATTTACTTATTATAGAGATGGTGTGATTTGATTCTTTTTTTATTCAAATTTACTGCTTCTCGTTTTACGAAACACGATTCGAGATAGAAAGAAAAAATATTCTTATTCCATATTATTGTGAAATAAACCTACGCTTGTTGAAGGTGAAGTTTAGAAATAGAACAATTCCTTCTGTCGTGTATCCTCGATTGATGCAGCCTCAAATACTATGCTTCAGTTATCGATTTTAGTATTGAGCGAAAGGTTAGACCCATGTGTTCTGTATTACAGGTCAATCCTACTTCCTAGTAATATAGTCTAAATAGGCGGCATAGGAGAAGAAGCACTACACCTAGCAATCGACAACACAAAAGCTTTGTAAAAAATTACCTACCTACTCCCTTTTCGTATCTGGATTGGGACTAAAAAAAATGGTTGGGACAACAAATATCCATCTCGTTCGTACTTGGGTTACCCATATAACCATAGAAGACTGTTGAAGTGACTATTTCCTGGAAATTAGGAGGCGTCGAGGACAAAGGAATTGCTGGAGTTATCCTTTCTATTTAGTATAAAGACCTTTTATAAAAGCTCTTTCGCAAGAAGGTTGGCTAGAGATTTTTTGTAAAAACACTAGCCCCGCTCAGTCCATAATGAAAAGGTTGCACCCCTTTTTGATTCTATGTATTTCTTATTCTCATTATGCATATTAAAGGAGGAGCCGTATGAGATGCAAATTTCACGTACGGTTCTGGAACGGAGATTCTTTGAATCGAATGACGACCGTAACGGATGTCAGCTCAATCCGAAGGAAATTATGCGGAAGCTTTACAGAATTATTATGAAGCTATGCGACTAGAAATCGATCCCTACGATCGAAGTTATATACTATATAATGTAGGTCTTATCCACACAAGTAATGGAGAACATACAAAAGCTTTAGAATATTATTTTAGGGCACTCGAACGAAACCCATTCTTACCCCAAGCCTTTAATAATATGGCAGTGATCTGTCATTACGTGCGACTATCTCCACTATGGAAAGAAAAAAGAAGACCAAATCAGCTAGTAAATACTAAAAAAAAAAGGCCCGCTACATCTGCATCGTCCAAAACGACGATTTTTATGAGCTGTAGCAAAGAAAGAAACTTCATAGAAGTAAAAATAGGAAGAAATGAGATATGCCTAGATACCTTTTTTCAATGTCTAATGTCTATGGATAAAAAAATCGAGAATTGATAGAGCGGAAGCACCGTAAAGATCTAGTAACGAGGTTTTGGGCCAATACATTAAGAACTGCTTACTTATACCTATATATAAGATAGATAGAAGTTAGGAATTCACTTATGTAATAGAGTCGATCCACTAAGGTATTGAGCAGCGGTGTAGGATCAGATCCCAAAGATAGTAAGTCTTTTCTTTCTTACTTATGGAAAGCCTTTTTCAAAGATTCTATATCAAGGTTAGATATGAAAAAAATTTCGAGATGAAACCGAGATAGTTACCTTGCAGAAAATACTAACGATAGGAGTAAATACCTATGTATGCTTTATTCTTCCGCAGGTGGGAGAAAAGATAAAACTGATTCTAAATCAAAATGAAAGTTCGAAACTCATACGATTCACCTCTTTTGGTTACCCCGAACAGTGGGATAGATCCATAAGAAATCTCTCCCTTTGATTTGATAGGTAAAAAAAATGACACCAAAAGAATTGACTGCGGAGCCGTATGAGGTAGGAAACTCTCAAGTACGGTTCTAAGGAAAGGAACCCCCTATTCCGACCGGGGAGAACAGGCCATTCAACAGGGCGATTATGAAATTGCGGAGGCTTGGTTCGATCAAGCCGCTGAGTATTGGAAACAGGCGATAACGCTTACTCCCGAGAATTATATTGAAGCTCAAAATTGGTTGAGGATTACGGAGCGTTTCGAATAAAAGAATAAAAGTTTTTATTATTTCAAATTTTTTTATTTGTTAGAAAAATGAAATCATTCTTTTGCGAAGAACCAATCAAAGAATTTCATTATATCCCTTCTAAGATCGTTCTAGTTTGTTTCGTAGGAATAAAGAATACACAGATACAGTACAGAATCTTTTTTTTTTTCTTATTAAAAACAAATAAATTACTATTCTAAATATAGAATTTTTTTAGAATAGAAAAAAATGGAATTCGAACTAATTGAGATAAGAATATGCTAAGTTACACAAAAAAGTGTTTTTACATGAATCCAAAAACCAGAAGGGGTTTAGAATATTTTTAAAAAGGTCCGTAGAGCGCCGCACGTCTATGTCATAATAAATCCGAACACTTGCCCTGGATCGACTTCCAGATCATAATTGCTCTAGTAAATAACTAAAAAAAGAGAGAGATGGGAAATGGAAGTGAAAGAAACTAATTATAAACATCTCTCAGAGGTTCACTAATT